CCATTACCATAAGAATGAATACTATGATTTGCATTTCGAACAGGCATGAATACAGTATCTATAGGATAGCTTCTTTCTTGAGCGTTATTTGGTGTTTTCATACGATATCCACGATTACTTTCGATTTGTAATCCAATACAAAAATCAATTGGTTCCGTCAGGCTAGCTATATGCTGTGTAGTATCAACGATTTCCACAGAAGGTGGTGAGATGATGTCTTGAGCAGTTACATATCCAGGACCCTTGACACAAATGGATGCGTCGCGAGTTCCATACAAATTACTTCTCAATACAATTTCTTTCAAATTCATTAAAATTTCATGTACGGATTCTTCAATACCTACTATGGTAGAATATTCGTGTGGTATTTTTTCAGATTTTGCGCGTGTGATACATGTTCCTTCTATTTCTCCAAGCAAAGCCCTTCGCATCGCAATTCCTATTGTATCGGCTTGACCTTTCATAAGTGGAGACAGAATAAAGCGTCCATAATAAAGACGCTTACTGTCTGCTCTTGATTCAACGCACTTCCACTGTAGTGTCCGAGTAGATACTGCTACTTCCTCTCGAAGCATAGTAATATTATTTGATCAGATCATTGAATCATTTATTTCTCTTGAAATTCGTTCAATTATTATTTCTATACACGCCTTTTTTTAGGCGGCCTGCATCCATTATGCGGCATAGGAGTTACGTCTCTGACAAAACTTAATAGTATACCACTTCTACGAATGGCTCTTAATGCTGCATCTCGTCCAAGACCGGGACCCTTTATCATGACTTCGGCTCGCTGCATACCCTGATCTACTACTGTACGAATAGCATTTGTGGCTGCGGTTTGGGCAGCAAACGGCGTCCCTCTTCTCGTGCCTCTGAAGCCACAAGTACCGGCCGAGGACCAAGAAACCACCCGACCTCGTATATCTGTGACCGTGACAATGGTATTGTTGAAACTTGCTTGAACATGAATAACACCTTTTGGTATTCGACGTCCATTCTTACGTGAACTAATGCGCCCATTCCTACGTGAACCAATTCTTGGTATGGTTTTTGTCATATTTTATCATCTCATAAATATGAGTCAGAGATATACGGATATATCCATTTCATGTCAAAACAAATCCTTTATTTGTGTATTGGGTCCACTGGAGAGTCCCTTTTAAGAAAGATTACCCCTGTCTCTGTTTATGCCTTGGATTGGAACAAATTACTATAATTCGTCCCCGTCTACGGATCAGACGACATTTTTCACAAATTTTGCGAACGGAGGCTCTTATTTTCATATTTTTTTTTCATTCCTTACCTTAATTAAGAATCTACTCCTTGGAAGAAAATAAGTCTCTTGAGATTTTTAACCTCCAATTGTATCCGCACGATAGGAATGTTGAAAAAGCCATTTAATTTAATCGTTCGAATCTTTTAATTGTTCGAATCTTTGTTGCAGAGTCTATAAATTATGCGCCCCCCGGTTAAATCATAACGAATTACGTCCATTTTTATTCTATCGCTTGGTAGTATAGTATCTATATAAAACTACGCCGGATCCTTCCTGAAAAAAGAATATCCTCATTATCGAAAGGAACCCGAAACATACCATTGGGAAGTGATTAAGTAATTAAACCTTCATAAATATAAATCTTTTTTTTTTTTATTACAGGTAAGCCCCCCTCGGTTGAATTATCAACTAATGGAGTCGGAGTGATATTAAACAACCCTTTTTTTAAAACCAATAGGAAGTTAGGACTGTAATTCGGATATCAGAAAAATCACCATATATAACACAAAATTTCTCCTCCGATTCCTTCTAGTCGAGCCTCTCGGTCTGTCATTATACCTCGAGAAGTCGAAAGAATTACAAGACCCATTCCTCCTAAAATCCTAGGAATTCGTTGATGGTTGGAATAGATTCGTAGGCCGGGTCGGCTGATACGTTTTAAAACCGTCCTATATGGTCCTTTTCTATTCCTTCTATGTCGCAGAGTTGAAACCAATAAATATTTCTTGCTTACTCGATGTTTTCTCACATTTTCGAGAAATCCTTCGCGTAGAAGTATTTTAACAATGTTTTCGGTGACATTTGTAGATGCTATTCGAACCGTTCCTTTTTTATCCATGTCAGCATTTCGTATAGAAGTTATTATTTCGGCAATAGTGTCCCTACCCATGATGAACTATAATTAGTTGTGCCTCCGAGTTTTTATATAATCAACATGCTCTGCTTTTTTATTCGTTTTTTATTCATTTTTATGAATTTGAATATTAGAATATTCAAGGTATATGCGTGAGAACCGATCTACTCTCATTATACTAAATTAATTGAATCTAATTCAGATACTCTGCTATTTCAGATACCCTACTATATTAAAATATAGTAAAATAAATTTCATAATTAATATGAATTATGTTTTCATCTATATAATTATATATATTATTTTATTTATAAGACTTCAGGGGCTAATGAGACTATTTTAGTAAAATTCAACTGTCTCAACTCTCGAGCGATCGCACCAAAAACTCGAGTTCCTTTTGGATTTCCTTCTTGATCAATGACAACTGCTGCATTATCATCATATTGTATTATCATACCATTGTCACGTTTGAGTTCTTTACACGTACGTACAATTACAGCTCTGATCACTTCTGATCGTTGTAGAGGCATATTGGGAACTGCTTCTTTGATTACAGCAACAATAACGTCACCAATATGGGCATAACGTCGATTACTAGCTCCTATGATTCGAATACACATTAATTCTCTAGCCCCGCTGTTGTCCGCCACATTTAAATAGGTCTGAGGTTGAATCATATCATTTGATTATTCTTTTTTTTTCAAAGAGCTAAGAAAAAATAAGCAATATTGTTTGTCCAGAAAGAAAAAAACAGTGGTTTTTCATTACAGGGATCCTTTTCGTCCCACGTTCCTATTCTAGTTGTTATTTATCCCGCAATAACGAATTGCGTTCTTATAGGCATTTTGGACGCAGCTATAGAAATAGCTTCTCTGGCTACAATTTCTGATACTCCACCCATTTCATAAAGTATTCGACCGGGTTTAACGACAGATACCCAATATTCGGGAGATCCTTTCCCCGAACCCATACGTGTTTCGGCAGGCCTTACTGTAACAGGTTTGTCTGGAAATATACGTACCCAAATTTTTCCACCACGGCGCGCATATCGTGTCATAGCTCGTCGCCCTGCCTCTATTTGTCTAGATGTGATCCAAGCGGGTTCAAGTGCCTGAAGGGCGTATCCGCCGAAACTAATTCGATTGCCTCGATAAGATATTCCCTTCATTCTTCCTCTATGTTGTTTACGAAATTTGGTTCTTTTGGGGTTATAGTTGATGGTTGTTTATCAATGCCATCTCTACTACAGAACCGGACATGAGAGTTTCTTCTCATCCAGCTCCTCGCGAATTAAATTAGGTATTTTTAGTAAATAATAAAATATATGTATTTAATGAATAATAGATCAAATCAGGGCATTTTTTGAGATGTAATTGGTCACGTAGGAATTTTTATATCTTCTTTGTTCATATAGTATAGAAAATTCCCAAAAGATTTTTCTCTATATTTATATAATATATTAATATTAGTATTTCTACTATAACTTATAGAATTCTATAACTTAACTATAATATAATAAAAAAAAAAAAAAACAAATCAAATCTAGTAAATCTTATGGAATACAATCTTCATTTTAACCTTTATGGAATCACCCAGTAGCAATCCAATAAGGATTTCGCGGGCGAATATTTGCTCTTTCAACATCCCTTACATTCATGGGGGTATTCTATGACCTATCAGAATAAATGGATTGATTCTTGGCTCGTTCCGCCATCCTACCCAATGAATCATTAGGATTCGTTTTCAAGGGAATCCTTATCAGTCACGGGTTCCGTCGTTCCCACCGCTTCTCAATTAATGGCTAGGCCCGAACTTTGCAACGGAGCTCCAAATAAAACTGAATCAATCTCCTCAGTCTTTATTGACTCGAAGCTCTTTAAGGATTTTTTTTTTTATGAATTGGATTCATATTTATCTATCTAATTATTTATTATGTACGAATACTAATGCTTTATTACATTGCTTTTTAGGAGATAGTTCATAGACCATACATATTGGAATCATATATCATTGCTATTCTTTTTCTTTCTTTCTTTCACCCCTCCATTTATCCATATCCCTTAGTTTTTGTTTCACAACCTTACCTTATAATAGAATCTGATTTCTTTTTTCTTATTTTTTTTCTGTAATCTGTAAAAAGTACTTCAGTTGCTACAACAATATGATTAATCCATCATATAGTGACTGGTTCCGTGGATCCAGATAATACGAAGCAATGGGTTAGTTATTAGTTATAGAGTTATTAGTTCATACTAGGGGATGGTACCTAGTTTTTAAACCCTAAAATAAAAAACCAACGAGTCACACACTAAGCATAGCAATTATGTGGAGTCAATCAAATTGTTATTCAACCCTATAGAATTCGAAAAGAAATTCGAAAATTTATTGATTTGATTATTATAATCTTGATATTGAGCAGAAAAAAAGCAAACGAGTTTGCTTTTTTTTTTTATTCAATTGCCAGGCCGGGTGGATGGAACAGAAAGGCAACGGAAGGAAGGGCTATTATTCCTCGCCTGCAAATATCCAAATTTTGATTCCTAATGCTCCGTAGATAGTTCGAACTGTATAGGAACAATAATCAATTTTGGCTCGAATGGTTTGTAGGGGAACCCTACCTTCTCTGATCCATTCGACACGTGCTATTTCTTTTCCGTCAATACGCCCCGCAATTTGTATTTGAATTCCTTTTGTATCCGCTTGTTCAGTTAATTCAATAGCTTTTTTCATTGCCTTTCGAAATGAAACTCTATTCTTTAATTGTCCAGCTATAAATTCTGCAAGAATATTAGGTTGTCCATAAGGTTTTGCAACTCTTTTGATAGCAATGTTAAGTTTTCGATTCACGGAATTTAATTCTTTTTGTACATTGCTCTGTAATTCTTCGATTCCTCGTGGGCTGCCCTCTATTAACAATTTTGGGAATCCCATATATATTATGACCTGGATCAGATCGATCCTTTTTTGAATTTTTATCCGTGCAATTCCCTCGACACCTGAGGATATTTTCATATTTTTTTGTACATAATTCTTGATACAATCCTGTATTGTTTGATCTTCCAGGAGACCTTCAGAATAACTTTTTGGTTGTGCAAACCAAACAGAATGATGTCTTTGGGTTGTACCAAGCCGGAATCCGAGTGGATTTATTTTTTGTCCCATAATACCTCGCTGTCTCTATAAGGCCATATCATTTCTCTATTAATCCACCTCATTCTGTTTCGATATAACATATGATCCATCATATATAGATACCTCTCTCTGACATCTGTATACTTATCTTTATATACCCATCCATATTTTCTTAACCATATGAAATAGTTTTTATCTTTCGATATATCCTGCAATACAATTGTTATATGACAAGTAGGTTTTTTTATCGCAAAACTACGTCCCCGAGCTCGGGGTTTTAACTTTTTAGTGATAGTACCCCCATTAACTTCGGCTTGACTAATAATTAAAGCCGTTTCGTTAAACCCCATATTGTGACTAGCATTTGCTGCTGCAGAATAAACTAATTTAAAAATGGGATAACATGCTCGATAAGGCATGAGTTCTAGTATCATAAGCGTTTCCTCGTAGGGACGCCCACGAATCTGATCAATAACTCTTCGTGCTTTATGAGCAGACATACGTATATGTTGACCTAAAGCGTATACTTCTACATCCGGGTCACTCTTTATCATAAAGTTCACCTCTCACCAATAAACAATGAGCACCCATATTCACTTTCTTTATTAATTAATAAAAATATTAACGACGAGATTTATTATCGTTTCTCGCATGTCCCCGGAAATTCAAAGTAGGTGCAAATTCTCCCAATTTGTGACCTACCATACGATCTGTTATATAAATAGGTAAATGTTCCTTTCCATTATGAATAGCGATTGTATGGCCAATCATTATGGGTATAATGGTAGATGCCCGGGACCAAGTTACAATTGTATCTTTTTCTGCCCTCGTGTTGAGCTTTGTAATTTTTATCAATAAATGATTAGCTACAAAAGGATTTTTTTTTAGTGAACGTGTCACAGCTAATTACTCCTATCTTTTTTTTTTTTTGTTGTGAGGAAACATATTCTATTTTCTCTCCTATTTATTACGGCGACGAAGAATCAAACTATCACTATATTTATTCCTTTTTCGACTTCGTCTTCCAAGCGCAGGATAACCCCAAGGGGTTGTGGGTTTTTTTCTACCAATTGGGGCCCTCCCTTCACCACCCCCATGGGGATGGTCTACTGGGTTCATAACTACTCCTCTTACTACAGGACGCTTACCTAGCCAACGCTTAGATCCGGCTCTACCCAAACTTTTCTGGTTGACCCCAACATTACCCACTTGTCCGACTGTTGCTGAGCAGTTTTTGGATATCAAACGTACCTCCCCAGATGGTAATTTTAATGTGGCCGATTTACCCTCTTTTGCAATCAGTTTCGCTACAGCACCCGCCGCTCTCGCTAATTGTCCACCCTTTCCAAGTGTGATTTCTATGTTATGTATGGCCGTGCCTAAGGGCATGTCGGTTGAAGTAGATTCTTCACTATTTGATCAATCAAAATCCCTTCCCAAACTGTACAAGCTTCTTCCAAAGCATACGGCTTTCTGGATGTATATGATGATATCTAGACAGATGGATCTCATATAAATCGTATGGTGAAGTACCACATGAGTGGATATATAGGAATCCAAATCTGCCGAATCACTCATGTTATGATCTTCTACATCCTAGGTCTCCCCGTTCCTTCATCTGGCTTATGTTCTTCATGTAGCATTCAGACCGAATGACTCTATGAAATTACGTCGATACTTCCACATATTACGGGTAACGTAGGAGACATATCTATTTTTCCCCGGGGGTCGAATTACCACTACTTAGCTTTCAATTCGCCTCTGACCATCAAATGAAATGTGAATAACCCGTCCTCCTCTTTTTGAAACAAGGGGCGCTTCCGGCTCTGTCGGTGCTTCAAACAATTTTGTCTTCTCCATATTACTATATCTCTAGAGTCAATAATTTTATATGAGGAACTACTGAACTCAATCACTTGCTGCCGTTACTCTTCAGTTTTCTGTTGAGGTCTATCCCGTAGAGGTACTCAAATTGGATCAGTGATCGATTTCTAGGTTTCGTTGTAAACCTAATTGGTTACTTCCAATTACGTAAATCAATAGTTCAAACCGCACTCAAAGGTAGGGCATTTCCCATTGAGATAGGAACTTCTGTACCAGAAACAATGGTATCTCCAATTATAGCCCCTCTGGGATGTAAAATATATCTCTTCTCACCATCCCCATAGTGTATGAGACAAATATATGCATTTCGATTTGGGTCATATTCTATGGTTACGATTCTACCAGATATGTCTTT